GAACCAAGCCTCCGCCATTTCAGAATCTCCTTGTTGAATGGCCTGTTCTCCACGGTCGGAATAGGCGGGTCAATTCCCTCCCTGAGAACCGTACTTGAGAGTTTCCTACCTCATACGGCTCGACAACCAACTCTTTTGTTTTGGTATACCAGTTTTTTAACTTTATATCTAAATATCTAATTGAATGTCTGATTGAATGAGATTTCTTATAGATATTCGGTTTTTCTTGTATTAAACAAAAGAGAGTAATTACATGAGTTTCAAACTTTAATTTTGATTTAATTAATATATTAATTAATATAAAAAGTTTTATCTTTTCTCCTACCTTCAGAAAAAAGGGCATGTCCACTGTTTTTAGATATTATAATTTTCTGAAAGGTAACTATCCCGCTTTCATATTAAAATTTATATAGAATCTTTGAAAAAGACTTTTTTCATACTTCATAAAAAATAAAAAGACTTACTGTCTTTAGGATCTGATGCTACACCGCTGCTCAATACCTTAGGGGATCTACTCTATTACATAAGTAGATTCCGAAGATTTATCTCATATTATGATATAAATAAACAGCTCTTGTTGTATCGGTCCAAAACCTTTACAATTGATCTTTACGGTGCTTCCTCTATCAATTAAATCTTTTATTATCCATAGAAAATAAAGTATTTAGGCATATCCAGTCTTCACTTCATATTTGATCTATGAAGTTTATTTATTTGCTACAGCTGATAAAAATCGTTTTGTACGATGCTTATGTAGAAAGCCCTTTTTTGTGTTTCTAGTATTTAATTGACTAGCTGTTCGTTCTTTTTTTTCTATAGTGGAGATAGTCGCACGTAATGACAGATCACAGCCATATTATTAAAAGCTTGTGGTAAAAAGGGGTTTCGTTCTAATGCCCGAAAATAATATTCTAAAGCTTTGGTATGTTCCCCATTACTTGTGTGGATAAGGCCTATATTATAGAGTATATAACTTCGATCATAGGGGTCAATTTCTAGGCGCATAGCTTCATAATAATTCTGTAATGCTTCCGCATAATTTCCTTCAGATTGAGCCGACATCCGTTACGGTCGTCATTCGCTTTAACGAATTCTCCGTTTCAGAACCGTATGTGAGATTTTCATCTCATACGGCTCCTCCGTTAGGTGCATAATGAAAATAATATATGGAAAAATTTGATGTCATTATGAACTAAGCGGGGCTAATGTTTTTACAAGAAATCCCTAGCCAACCTTCTTGCAAAAGATCTTTTCTTACTACCAAGTGGGTTCATGCTAGATAAAAATAAAAAAGTAAACTCTAAAAATTTCTTTGTTCTCAACGCCCCTAAATTTCCAGGAATTAGCCACTTCAACAGTCTTCAATGGTTATACGGGTATCCAAATTACGAACGAGATGGATGTTTATTGTTCCAACCATTTTAATTAGTCCCAATCCCAAAGAAGAAGAAGAAAGAAAAGGAATCATTTTGAAGAAAGTTTTCGTGTTGTTGATTTCTCGGCGTAGTGCTTCTTCCCTATGCCTCCTATTCGTATATTGTATTAGTGTAGTAGGATTGATCTGTAATACGGGAACCATAGGTAAAAACCTTTTGCTCAATACTAGAATTCACAATTGAAGCATCTAAGGCTGCATTAATCGTGGATACATGACAGAAGGGATTGCTTTTTTTATATTATAAACTTCACCTTCAAAAGCGTAGATTTTTTTTCAATACTCGTTTTTCTTTCTATTCCAAATCGGCGAGAAAAAAAATAATGATAATCAAATCGCACCATCTCTGTAATAAGTAAATGCCTCCTTTTCTCCGGAAGTTGTCGGAATGACTCGTAATAAGATATCGGCTACAATTGTAAAGGTTTTATCAATAAAATTTCCATTTATACGCGATCTTGGCATAGGTAAAAATCCATTCTATAACTCTTTTGATTTACTTTACCTTTTCTTTTGTGAGAAAATTTTCTCACAAACAAAGGAATTGTATAGTACGAACTAACATAAAAGCGGACTCATTAAAATAAAAAAATATTCTATCTACTTACAATTTTTTCCGGTCAAAAAAGATATCTATTAACCATAATCTAAAAAACGATGAATAACTCGCTATTCACCCAGGTACTCAGTCATAATCCTGGTGTCGGAGAGATGGCCGAGTGGTTGAAGGCGTAACATTGGAACTGTTATGTAGGCTTTTGTTTACCGAGGGTTCGAATCCCTCTCTTTCCGTACTTTCAACTAATTCACCAATCTTACGTGATTGACCATAATGTATCAAATCAAATAAAAAAGAATAGATATAAAATCTACCTTGTTTTGATTTTTAAATAGATTCTCTATTTCCTAATTTCTTTGATATGGAATATGCGGGGAAGAGCAAACAAGGGATCCAAATCTCCCTACCAATCTATGATACATAAATAGGAAAAAGATTCCCCGACAAAATCCCTTACCTTGTGCCTTTAAAAAAAAAAAAAAAGGAGGGCGAAGGGGAGTTATCCGAACTCTTGTTTTTAGTTTTTTTTTACTTAAGTTAGGTTTATTAAGTCTGTCGAGAGTAATATTCTACGACAAGCAATTCATTTATTTTCAAACCGACGCATTTCCTATCTATTATTTGATTGACTAACCCTTCATATTGGAATGTGTGAAGAGTCAGATGGTTTGGCAATTCCTCGGGGGCAGATGAATCAAGAAGATTTTGAACCAAAGTTCTAGAGTTTTGTTCATCCTTCACTGTAATAATATCTCGGGGTTTGCAGCGATAACTTGGTATATCAACTATATGACCATTAACTAAAATATGTCCATGGTTAACTAATTGGCGTGCTTGAGGAATAGTCAAAGCTATACCCAATCGAAAAAGGATGTTATCCAAACGCATTTCAAGTAATTGTAGTAAAACCTGACCTGTTGACCCCTTGGCTTTTCCGGCGATACGAACATATTTAAGTAATTGGCGTTCTGTAAGACCATAATGAAAACGCAATTTTTGTTTTTCTTCTAAACGAATACGATATTGAGATTTTTTTCCGGAGCGCGATTGGTTTCTAAGATCGCTTCCTGCCCTAGGCCTTTTACTAGTTAGTCCCGGTAAAGCCCCCAGACGGCGTATTTTTTTAAAACGAGGCCCTCGGTAACGTGACATAAAGACTCCTTTTTTTATTGAAATTGTACAAAACTAAACAAAATTAAAACTGAACTAAATGATAATGATAAATGACGTTAAATCCACTCCAATAAACTATTGGAATACAAAGAGTAAGAAGATATATTCTTCTCAATATACAGATTTTTTTATTGTATATACAATATATATAAATAAAATAAATCATAATATATAAATAAAATAAATCATAAAAATTTTCCTTTATTTTCTTGATTTATTTTGCAAAGGTCTAATCCTTTTACCCAATATATATTCCTATATGGAAGTTTATATGACATAATATAAATGGAGTGGTAACTCTGGGAAAAGGTGAAATAAGTCTTTTCAATCTTCTTTTATTTTGAAAGTACATTAAAAATCATGTAAAAAACGAAAAAATATGGAAAAGCCGGCTATCGGAATCGAACCGATGACCATCGCATTACAAATGCGATGCTCTAACCTCTGAGCTAAGCGGGCTCAAATAAAATAGCACGTGCATACAAATTCACTAAACTACTAGATCGTATCAATTAACTATTCTATTCATTTTTTTCCTTATCTATTTAGAATTAATTAATCATATTCTATATATTCTAGAACAAAATATAGCTCAAATAAATAGTGACTATCATTAAATAAATAAAACATAACCTTAATTAATAGAATATAGCAATATATCGACTTTATAATTTTGATTTCATTAGTTTATAAATAAGAAACTCTTAATTAGATCAGAAATCTTTTTTTTTTTTTAGTTAAATGATATCTGATTTGAAATTATTGTTTTTTTGTTATAACCTCACGCTATTATTATTATTTTATACTTTTATTTTTATTTTTTATTTCTAATAATATAGAATTATTCAAATTAATATTCGAATATTCATTTCGAATATAATTTTTTAGAATTCAATTATTAGAATATAAAATCTACGAAGTAGACTTATAATCTTTTTCCGCTGCACATTGTAGAATTCTAAGTTTCAAAAAAAATAATAAATTTCTTTTCATGGAAGTAAAAAAAATAGAATTGACCGTTCGACTATTTTTTAAAATTTAAGACAAAGATGATAAAAGTAATAACATATATATGTTATGTAATATATAACCATATTGAATTGCAAATACAAAAATGATAGAATCTTTGTTGATTAGACTAAATCAAAATGGATTGGGCTAAAAAAAATGAAAGAAGATACCAAAGAAATAAAAAAAGTATCTATATGTAATGAATTACAAAGTTTCGGCATAAGAAAAAGTGGAAAGACATAATAATGAGATCCTAATCTCAAAGCAAAAAGGGGGATATGGCGGAATCGGTAGACGCTACGGACTTAATTGGATTGAGCCTTGGTATGGAAACCTACTAAGTGATAACTTTCAAATTCAGAGAAACCCTGGAATTAACAATGGGCAATCCTGAGCCAAATCCTGGTTTACGCGAACAAACCAGAGTTTAGAAAGCGAGAAAAAAGGGATAGGTGCAGAGACTCAATGGAAGCTGTTCTAACAAATGGAGTTCACTACCTTGTGTTGATAAAAGGAATCCTTCGATCCAAACTTCAAATAAAAAAAAGGATGAAGGATAAAAACCTATTTTGTATAAATATTAGGTAACACAAAACGATCTCAAAAATGACGACCTGAATCTCGATTTCTATTTTTTTTAGTTAGTAGAAAAGGTGTGAATCAATTCGAAGTTTAAGAAAAAATCGAATATTCATTGATCAAATGATTCACTTCATAGTCTGATAGATCCTTGGTGGAACTTATTAATCGGACGAGAATAAAGATAGAGTCCCATTCTACATGTCAATACTGACAACAATGAAATTTATAGTAAGATGAAAA